CGTATTAACAATCGAAAGATGGTCGAAAGAAAAAATCTCTATTTGATGGGGCTTCTTCCTATACCTATGAATTCCATTGGACCCAGAAATGAGACATTGGAAGAATCTTTTTGGTCTTCCAATAGAAATAGGTTGATTGTTTCGCTCCTGTATCTTCCAAAAGGGAAAAAGATTTCTGAGAGTTGTTTCATGGGTCCGCAAGAGAGTACTTGGGTTCTCCCAATAAAGAAAAAGTGTATCATGCCTGAATCTAACCGGGGTTCGCGGTGGTGGAGGAACCGGATCGGAAAAAAGAGGGATTCTAGTTGTCAGATATCTAATGAAACCATAGCTGGAATTGAGATCTCATTCAAAGAGAAAGATAGCAAATATCTGGAGTTTCATTTTTTATCCTATACGGATGATCCGATCCGCAAGGACCATGATTGGGAATTGTTTGATCGTCTTTCTCCGAGGAAGAAACGAAACATAATCAACTTGAATTCGGGACAGCTATTCGAAATCTTAGGGAAAGACTTGATTTCTTATCTCATGTCTGCTTTTCGTGAAAAAAGACCAATTGAGGGGGAGAGTTTCTTCAAACAACAAGGAGCTGGGGCAACTATGCAATCCAATGATATTGAGCATGTTTCCCATCTCTTCTCGAGAAACAAGTGGGGTATTTCTTTGCAAAATTGTGCTCAATTTCATATGTGGCAATTCCGCCAAGATCTCTTCGTTAGTTGGGGGAAGAATCAGCACGAATCGGATTTTTTGAGGAACGTCTCGAGAGAGAATTGGATTTGGTTAGACAATGTGTGGTTGGTAAACAAGGATCGGTTTTTTAGCAAGGTACGGAATGTATTGTCAAATATTCAATATGATTCCACAAGATCTATTTTCGTTCAAGTAACGGATTCTAGCCAATGGAAAGGATCTTCTTCTGATCAATCCAGAGATCATTTCGATTCCGTTAGAAATGAGGATTCAGAATATCACACATTGATCGATCAAACAGAGATTCAGCAACTAAAAGAGAGATCGATTCTTTGGGATCCTTCCTTTCTTCAAATGGAACGAACAGAGATAGAATCAGATCGATTCCCGAAATGCCTTTTTGGATCTTCCTCCATGTCCTGGCTATTCACGGAACCTGAGAAGCGGATGAATAATCATCTGCTTCCGGAAGAAATCGAAGAATTTCTTGGGAATCCTACAAGATCAATTCGTTCTTTTTTCTCTGACAGATGGTCAGAACTTCATCTGGGTTCGAATCCTACTGAGAGGTCCACTAGAGATCAGAAATTGTTGAAGAAAAAACAAGATCTTTCTTTTGTCCCTTCCAGGCGAGCGGAAAATAAAGAAATGGTTGATATATTCAAGATAATTACGTATTTACAAAATACCGTCTCAATTCATCCTTCGGAACCATATCACATCCCGGATCTGGTTCCAAAGGATGAACCGGATATGGACAGTTCCAATAAGATTTCATTCTTGAACAAAAATCCATTTTTTGATTTCTTTCATCTATTCCATGACCGGAACAAAGGGGGATACGCGTTACGCCACGATTTTTTTGAATCAGAAGAGAGATTCCCAGAAATGGCGGATCTATTCACTCTATCAATAACCGAGCCGGATCTGGTGTATCATAGGGTATTTGCCTTTTCTATTGATTCCTACGGGTTGGATCAAAAAAAATTATTGAATGAGGTATTCAACTCCAGAGATGAATCGAAAAAGAAATCCTTATTGGTTCTACCTCCTCTTTTTTATGAGGAGAATGAATCTTTTTCTCGAAGGATCATAAAAAAATCGGTCCGGATCTACTGCGGGAATGATTTGGAAGATCCCAAACTAAAAACAGCGGTATTTGCTAGCAACAACATAATGGAGGCAGTCAATCAATATAGATTGATCCGAAATCTGATTCAAATCCAATATAGCACCTATGGGTACATAAGAAATGTATCGAATCGATTCTTTTTAATGAATAGATCCGATCGTAACTTCGAATATGGAATTCAAAGGGATCAAATAGGAAATGATACTCTGAATCATATAACTATAATGAAATATACGATCAACCAACATTTATCAAATTTGAAAAAGAGTCAGAAGAAATGGTTTGATCCTCTTATTTCTCGAACTGAGAGATCCATGAATCGGGATCCTGATGCATATAGATACAAATGGTCCAATGGGAGCAAGAATTTCCAGGAACATTTGGAACATTTCGTTTCTGAACAGAAGAATCCTTTTCAAGTAGTGCAAGTAGTGTTCGATCGATTACGTATTAATCAATATTCGATTGATTGGTCCGAGGCTATCGACAAAGAAGATTTGTCTAAGACACTTCGTTTCTTTTTGTCCAAGTCACTTCTCTTTTTGTCCAAGTCACTTCCCTTTTTGTCCAAGTTACTTCCCTTTTTCTTTGTGAGTATCGGGAATATCCCCATTCATAGGTCCGAGATCCACATCTATGAATTGAAAGGTCCGAATGATCAACTCTGCAATC